AGTCAATAAAAAATCAAGATATGAACTAACTTATTGAAGAATTTTATATTAGTATTTATTCTGAGTCTTTTCAAAATTGTTCAAATATTCAAAACAAGAAGTTACAGTTGGTCAAATGATATGACTAAATTACATATAAAAACGAATACTTAATAATAGGAAAATGAAAATATAGCAAGGATAAAAATTTAGGCTAAAAAGAGTACTTTATCCTGATATTAATTATAGGATTAACTAAGAACTAAGGGCATCGGTCTAATTAAAAAAAAACTCTTTATTTTCGTTAGTTTATTTAAACTCATTAACTAATTCATTATGGGATTGATTGTTTTCTATTTCAATCAAAACAATTTATTAGTAAAGTTTACAATCCTTTGAGGTATTTTATTACATGTAAATAAAGTATAGAATAAGGAAACTAAAGGTCTTTTAAGGTCTTTATTTTTTTTTATTAAATTTGATTTAGCAGATTCTAAAGATATAACTTTGAGAGATAAACAACGAGAATTAAAAGTTCCAAACCAAAAATGGTTAGTTTTACGAATAGTGTATGGAATCAAAAATTTTTGATTGTTATTTCGAGTCATTTTTGATCCAATTTTCACGGATCTTTGACATATCTATATTTCTTTTTTATGAAGAGAATCTTATTTAGATAAAAATTTTGAATAATAAATAAGAATTCGTTTTGAACAATAGATGTCTTTCACATCCAACTATAACAATGAGTAACTTTAAATGGCAGTTCCAAAAAAACGTACTTCGATATCAAAAAAGCGTATTCGTAAAAATATTTGGAAAGGGAAAGGATATGGGGCGGCGTTAAAAGCTTTGTCATTAGGGAAATCTCTTTCTACCGGGAATTCAAAAAGTTTTTTTGTACGACAAACAAATAAGTCCTAAAATATTGGAATAATAATAATGGGTTTGACTCAAAAAAAGGGCTCAGTAATTTGTTAATATCAAAGTGAATATAAAATGAATAATTGGCAGTCCCTATTCTAATCAATATGAAATAGACCCTTAATTTTATAAAAGAATTCTTCTGTTTTCTGAATTCTAAAAAAAAAAAAAAAAGAAAAAATTTTTTCTTTTTTTTAGTATATTTTCACTCAAATTTTGGTGGTGGGGAGTCTTCTTTTCCCCATCGACCTTTACAACAATGAAAAATTTTTTTTTTATCGGGAAGGCCAGATATAAGATTTTTAGTTCAAATTAATGAAGTGTTGAAACTAATTGATTCCATGTTAAAAATTTATGGATCACTTTTTGACTTCTTCATTTATTTACTATATGGAATGAGTTTTCTATATATTTCCAATTTTCAGCCCAATCAATATCAATAAAAGAACTTAATTGTTGCAATATTATGTACAAAAAATGTGTCAATTTGGAGTAATCCAAAACAGACATATTTTCAATTAATTGATAAAATTTATTTTTTGTTTCAAATTTATGAAATCAGATAAACCAGAAATAATGACAATAAAAGTAAAAAATGAAACTAATGAACTTTCAAATTGACTTTTGAACTCCTTTTTTTATCAATTTGAATCTTTATTAAAAAAACTGATTTGATTGAATTGTCTTGTTCAATCTCGACGATTGAATATAAATAGGGTATTATGAGTTCGAGCAAGCCGCTATGGTGAAATCGGTAGACACGCTGCTCTTAGGAAGCAGTGCTAGAGCATCTCGGTTCGAGTCCGAGTGGCGGCATGCCATCTTCTAAAAGAGATCCAATAGATCCTATAATAAAAATAAATTAAATTCCCCATTTCTATTTCTTAATTAATATAGGGGATTCCCGCCCCTTTTTCATTTTTATGATATTTTCAACTTTAGAGCATATATTAACTCATATTTCTTTTTCTATTGTTTCAATTGTAATTACACTTCATTTGATAACCTTATTGGGCAATGAAATCATAAAACCATATGATTCGTCAGAAAAGGGGATGATAGTTACTTTTTTATGTCTAACAGGATTATTAATCACTCGTTGGATTTATTCAGGCCATTTCCCACTAAGTGATTTATATGAATCATTAATTTTTCTTTCATGGAGTTTCTCCCTTATTCATATAGTGCCTTATTTCAAAATAAGAAAAAATGATTTAACCACAATAACTGCCTCAAGTACTATTTTTACCCAAGGCTTTGCTACTTCGGGTCTTTTAAATGAAATAAACAAACCCACAATATTAGTACCTGCTCTACAATCGGATTGGTTAATAATGCACGTAAGTATGATGATATTGAGCTATGCGGCTCTTCTTTGTGGATCATTATTATCAGTAGCACTTCTAGTCATTACATTTAGAAAGATTTTTTATAGTTCTAAAAGTAATAATTTATTAAATGAGTCGTTTTCATTTTGTGAAATCCAATACAAGAATGAAAGAAACAAGATTTTTCAAAAAACTTCTTTTTTTTCTGATAAGAATTATTACAAGGCCCAATTTATTCAACAATTGGATTATTGGAGTTATCGTGTGAT